CAAAAACTAGAGCAAACATATAATAACGGATTCGAAATTGTAACCAAGCATCGCCCATTGGTTCTATACCCGATTCATAACTAGAAAGCTTCTCTGGTCCTTTGCTAATCGGGGCTAAAACTGCGGAAATTAGAAATGCCAAAATAGGAATAACGTTTGATATTATTAGAAATGCCCAGAAAATATCATATTTGTAAAGCAGAAACATAGACGAACTCCTTTGAATGGGGAAAATATACCGAATTCGTCGATTCGAATTGGAATTCATTGTCAAGTCATCGGTAACAGGTTAGTCAAAACCAAAATGCATTTTGGTCGAACCACACAGTTTCACTTGTTTGCTGTGATGTCTCGTTTCTCGATTGTACTCCTATTTTCATTACACTTCCTTCGATTTTATTTCAGTATAGTATAAATCTCTTATACAAACAAAACAAATAAAACTCTCTTGCTTTCACCTCGCTTCGGGCTTTTAGAAAAAAAAAATTCCAAATAGAATTCTCATTTTGATTTCGAATTTTGAAATTTTGAATATTCGAATTCGAAATTCAATCGATTTTCGATTCTATTTTCTATATATATTTTGTTTTCTGTTTATGAAAAGATCTTCGTTTTTCAAACGCGGACGTGTCGACAAATACAGTAATCCGTTCCTATATCCATGTGACTTACTATTTGATTTGAGTGGGGTTAGGTTGGAGTTTTCATTTTTAACCGGATTCATGTCATGATTTTGCCTCCTTTACTGTCCACAATCAAAGAGTTAGTGAGACTTCTTTTCCTTGGTATACCTACTCATTTTTGGTGAATTTTTTGAGGCAAAATCATATGGAATTCACATACGAAAAAAAAATGAATTACTAAAAAAAATGGGTTTCTTTATCCGAGATTCGAAAAAAAAAAAATAACGATTGAAATGGGCTTTTGTTTTCCGTTTTATGTTCTGCTCTGAACGAGCCCCCCATAAGCAAGCTTATGGGAATGATTTTATTTCGATGAACCAAGCAACCACGAGCGACCGGTTACAAACAACAAAAAATACAGTAATAATGAAAACTATAGAACTTTTTGTATTTCAATTTGGATTATTATATTATTATAGGGCTATACGGACTCGAACCGTAGACCTTCTCGGTAAAAGAGATCGAACTGATTCTTATCAAAATGATTCGAACTCTTTCAAAGACCCAACATGCATTTTTTTTTTGCATTGGGCTCTTTCATTAACTGCTAGAAATATCAGTTAGTCTACCATATTTTTTTTCTTGACAGAAAAATAAGGAAATGGCTCCACGTGCTCGGATTCATTATTTGGATTGTGATATAGGAGCACTACCAAAGTGTTTCAAAGAAAGGTTATCTTGACGTAGGTTTGCTTCTGGCCTAGATTAACCTAAGTTAAATGGAGTCTCTATCATCCTGATTAAAGAATCAAATATGAAACTTCATACGCCTTAAGGTTCATAGGACAAAAAGAGAATTTTTGAGGTCCTTATACTCATTATGCCTAGCATTGAATAGACTAGGTATTCACCTTATCAATATCTCAAATCAATGATGGATTCCATTTGGTTCCTAAATGGGAACCTGAATCGAACCGAACCATTTGTCAGGCTATTGTTCTCTTGTTTTGTTCCCTAAAAATCCTGGAGTCAGACATTGATTTCTCAAAAAGATCAATTCTTTGATTGCATGATGGACTCTTCTGAAAAACATTGGCGCACGTGTAAACGAGGTGCTCTACCTAACTGAGCTATAGCCCTTGTGCTTGTGATACATATTTTATCATATTATGTAGATAATTTCTTGTCAAGATGAATATTCCATGATCCAACATCGTATCTCTTTGATCTTTTTGATTGGTATTGCTTCGAAGTCTTATTGCATTTATAATCCATCAATGGGAGGGGTCCTTTTTTTTTCTCCTTATAATGATAAATGACCTACTTAACTCAGTGGTTAGAGTATTGCTTTCATACGGCGGGAGTCATTGGTTCAAATCCAATAGTAGGTAGAACTTATTAGATACCATGGTCAATGGTATCTAATAAGTTTTTCTACTTACTGATTTTGTATCTTTTCTATCCTATTCGATTTGATTTTCGAATTGAAACTAAAACTTTTTTCCTTACATCAGAATCCGATTCCACTTGATTGTATTTGATTGGATTCAATCGGAAGAATCCATATGTGTATAAACAAAAATTCTTTGGATTAGGATTATTCGATTCGGGCGCACCGACTAGTTACGAAATCACATTGAGAACCTCTACTCGTGTCCTAGCTCGTCTGAGAGCTAGATTTGCCTCAATTGTTTGTCTCTTACTTTCAGCTTTCCTCAAGCCGGCTTCCGCTATTTCAAGAGTTTGCTGAGCTTCTTGGGGATCAATGTCACTACTCTTCTCCGCATCATTTACTAAAACGGTGATCTCATTATTACCTATTCTAGCAAAACCGCCCATCAGAGCCATCGTTAACCATTGGTCATTAAAGCGTATTC